TTTATTTAGTATGTATAAAGGATCTTCCTATGTTATACTATTCAATTCTCGACGATTAATCGATTTGATAGATCAGCTATATTGTTATTCATAATATTGATACTATTCAGTATCATCATTATAGAATTTATACTATTGAATTTACAGGAGTCAAATTTATCATCTCTATGGGATTAGATCCCGAGTTATTGCGAAGCAAAAAAAAAACACAATGAGATTATGGAAGTCAATATTCTCGCATTTATTGCTACTGCACTGTTCATTCTAGTTCCTACTGCTTTTTTACTTATCATCTACGTAAAAACAGTCAGTCAAAATAATTAATTTGAATGAAATTTGAATTATTAGTTTAGTTCTTATCAATGATTGAAGAAATGAAAGAAAGGGATTCAAACTCCAAGTCTGAAATTAAGTGAAATGATCGGGCTGGAATCAGAAGTGTCTGAGATAGTGTGTAGAAAGAACTATATATAGTTCTTTCTACACACTATCTAGTATACTATTTCTTTATATTAATATATATATTACATAGTAAAAGAAAGGTGAAATGCTTGACTTGATATGTGGATCGCTTAATGAAAGAAAGATCTAATTTGATTATGTGTAGGACCTCGACTTCCGCGGACAACTACTAGTTGCTTCCGGTAGAAAGTATGTATCGCCATAATAAGAGAATTACTTTCTCTTAGACTTAGAACAGTAAAAGTAAAGAAAAAAAAACACACAGGGATTGGTTTTCTCATTGTAATATCCATAATTCTGGTAAAAGCCGGTTCATCAAAATAGAATATTTAGGAATAATTTGGTTGGAAGTGGAAGAAATTTCCTATCATGCGTAGATTTTATTTTCTAAATATAAATATAACTATGGTAATCATTCATTGTTTGATAGAATGGTTATTATTCATGACTGTATTCATTCCAGTATAATTTTGAAACAGAGACATTTTTGGAAGTCTTCGCAAAACGATTAATTAAACAATTGATACAATTCGATTACTCAATTAGTAGTACCCCTAGAGTCCACTCCTCCCCCATACTACGAGTGAAAGGGAAAATGTAAAGACTACCATTAAAGCAGCCCAAGCGAGACTTACTATATCCATGTAAATTATGTCCCCTATCTCTATCAAGGAATTATTCCATTATTGATCAATAATCATAGTGGAATCAATGGCGCAGAGTCAAAATAGAATTCTGACTTAAGGCGATTGATGAACCAATCCAATGAACCCAATCATAACAAATCCTATCTTATTGGATTTCTGGTAGAATCGGGAAGCATTAAGCACAAATACGATACACACACCCTTTCTTAGGAAATATCAAAGGAATGCCTCTAATGTAAGATGTAGGAATAGTAAGACCTATTGTTTTGTTACCTTTCTTTCATAAACAAAAGAAAAGGCATACAAATATACCATCAAGATAGATAACTATCTATTTTCTCAGATACCTATATTTTATTTCCGATTTTTTATAAGTCTTATTGTCTTTCTGTGAAAGAATCAGGAAACGCCACTACCGCTATTACATACATTCTTTTTTTTTTGTAATCCCCCGGCAAATACAATTTTTGGTTTTTCAACGTTTTAGTTTTACTCTATAAGAATAAGAGCCGACCAACCATTCACATTGAATGTCTGAGCACTCAGAGCCTCTCGTGAGTCTGGATATCTTCAGTTCAGTCCTTTCAAAACTTCCTATAAATGGATTTCCTATCGTCCTATCCAATCTAATTCCAGACAGAGTTAGTAGACACTACCTTAGTATAGGTAGTGTAAGATAATTAGGAAGTCTTCATCGTCTTTCGTATAATCTCCTCTTCAATCCTAGGAACAAAAAAGGAGTGTCCTTTAGAAACCCTCAGATTGCGGAACAAGAATTCGTCGATTAAATCAGCAGGATAATAAATCCCAATTTGTTCATCAGGCGACACCCGGATTTGAACTGGGGATAAAGGATTTGCAGTCCCCCGCCTTACCACTTGGCCATGCCGCCAAATTCGATCAAAAATGGATAAAAATTTTATCTATATTCTATCTATATTCTATTATATATATTCTATTACTAATACTATTACTATACTAATTACTATAATAATTAATAATTTAATTAGTCATTTTTTTTTTTATTCAAAGAAAATGGGTAATGGTTCCTGCCCTGAATTTTTCAGTCGGAAATCTATTTTTGATTTTCTTTGAATTAGTGAACGATTCTTAAATTTGTATCTCAAATCGTATTTCCTTAATGGCATAAAGAAAATTGATTTACGACTAATCAATTCTTTTTAAAAAAGAATTGAAATCCTTTTCAATCTCAATTATAACAACATATATGTGTATATGTAAACCCCAGAACAAAAATTGTTACACAGAACAGATAGATACCGAGTTGAGTCTCTCTTATGCACATATACCTGTAGAGAATTATCGTGCTTCAATTTGTCATTGAATATCTTCTCTAATGAATAGAAAAGCGGATGAAATCGTGAATCCATTTATTTTTTTGGTACCCAATCTGATCGTAATATCATAATAATAGGCAGAAATTGGATCAATTTTGATATTCTATATAAGACTCTATAAGTGTAATGTGAGTGGCAGATTTTTTTTTTTGGGGGGGGGGTGTTTTATCAATTCATTTCTATTTGTACCTGTCGCAAATTCTAACTTGTGCCGAAAATTATCTTCATTCCTCCATCTTGTCTCCGTTCATACATATAAAATATAGATATGGAGTTGGCTCAAATTTCATGTGATTCAGTAAACATAATATACATTCCATCATTGCTAGATCGATCCGGATGGTTAGTTCGATGAAGAGTGAGCCAATACTACAATAATGGGATTTATTCTATAAAGAGGAAACTTAAGATTAAGATGCTCCGTAATAGAAATGAGGGAATGTCCACAATACCTGGATTTAGTCAGATCCAATTTGAGGGATTTTGTAGGTTCATTAATCAAGGCTTGACGGAAGAATTGGATAAGTTTCCAAAAATTGAAGATACAGATCAAGAAATTGAATTTAAATTATTTGTGGAACGATATCAATTGGTAGAACCCTTGATAAAAGAAAGAGATGCTGTGTCTGAATCACTCACATATTCTTCTGAATTATATGTCCCCGCGGGATTAATTTGGAAAAGCGGTAGAGATATGCAAGAACAAACCGTTTTTATTGGAAACATTCCTCTAATGAATTCCCTGGGAACTTTTATAGTAAATGGAATATACAGAATTGTAATCAATCAAATATTGCAAAGCCCCGGTATTTACTACCGTTCAGAATTGGACCATAAAGAAATTTCTGTCTATACCAGTACTATAATATCAGATTGGGGAGGAAGATTAGAATTAGAAATTGATGGAAAAGAAAGGATATGGGCCCGTGTGAGTAGGAAACAAAAAATATCTATTCTAGTTCTATCATCAGCTATGGGTTCGAATCTAAGAGAAATTCTAGATAATGTTTGTTACCCTGAGGTTTTCTTGTCTTTCCCGAATGATAAGGAGAAAAACACGATTGGTTCAAAAGAAAATGCTATTTTGGAGTTTTATCAACAATTTGCTTGTGTAGATGGGGATCCAGTATTTTCTGAGTCCTTATGTAAGGAATTACAAAATAAATTTTTTCAACAAAGGTGTGAATTAGGAAAGATTGGTCGACGAAATATGAATCGGAGACTAAATCTTGATATACCTCAGAACAATACATTTTTGTTACCGCGAGATGTATTGGCTGCTACGGATCATTTGATCGGAATGAAATTTGGAATGGGCACACTTGACGATATGAATCACTTAAAAAATAAACGTATTCGTTCTGTAGCAGATCTGTTACAGGATCAATTCGGATTGGCTCTTGTTCGTTTAGAAAATGCGGTTCAAAGAACTATATGTGGAGCAATCAGACATAAATTGATACCGACTCCTGAAAATTTGGTAACTTCAACCTCATTAACAACCACTTTTGAATCGTTTTTTGGCCTACACCCCTTATCTCAAGTTTTTGATCGAACTAATCCATTGACACAAACCGTTCATGGGCGAAAGTTGAGTTATTTGGGTCCTGGAGGATTGACAGGACGAACTGCTAGTTTTCGGATACGAGATATACATCCGAGCCACTATGGGCGTATTTGCCCAATTGACACGTCCGAAGGAATCAATGTTGGTCTTATTGGATCCTTAGCAATTCATGTGAGAATTGGTCATTGGGGATCTATAGATAGTCTGTTTTATGAAATATCTGATAAATCAAAAGAGACGCAGATGATTTATTTATCACCAAGTAGAGATGAATATTATATGATAGCAGCAGGAAATTCTTTGGCCTTGAATCGGGGTATTCAGGAAGAACAGGTTGTTCCAGCTCGATATCGTCAAGAATTCCTAAGTATTGCATGGGAACAGATTCATCTTAGAAGCATTTTTCCCTTCCAATATTTTTCTATTGGAGCTTCCCTTATTCCTTTTATCGAGCATAATGATGCAAATCGGGCTTTAATGAGTTCTAATATGCAGCGCCAAGCAGTTCCGCTTTCTCGGTCCGAGAAGTGCATTGTTGGGACTGGGCTGGAACGCCAAACGGCTCTAGATTCAGGGCTTTCAGTTATAGCCGAACACGAGGGAAAGATCATTTATACGGATACTCACAAGATTGTTTTCTCAAGTAATGGTGACACTATAAACATTCCATTAGTTATGTATCAATGTTCTAACAAAAACACTTGTATGCATCAAAAACCTAAGGTTCAACGAGGTAAATACATTAAAAAGGGACAAATTTTAGCGGACGGTGCGGCTACGGTTAGCGGGGAACTCGCCTTAGGAAAAAACGTATTAGTAGCTCATATGCCATGGGAAGGTTACAATTCTGAAGACGCAGTACTAATTAGCGAACGTCTGGTATATGAAGATATTTATACTTCTTTTCACATCCGAAAATATGAAATTAAGACTCATGTGACAAGCCAAGGTCCTGAAAGAATCACTAAAGAAATACCGCATTTAGAGGCTCATTTACTCCGCAATTTAGACAGAAATGGAATTGTGATGCTGGGATCTTGGATAGAAGCAGGTGATATTTTAGTAGGTAAATTAACGCCTCAAACAGCGAACGAATCCTCGTATGCCCCCGAGGATAGATTATTACGAGCCATACTTGGCATTCAGGTATCCACGGCAAAAGAAACTTCTTTAAAACTACCTATAAGTGTAGGTGGAAGGGGTCGCGTTATTGATGTGAGATGGATCCAGAAAAAGAAAAAAGGGGATTCTAGTTATAATTCAGAAATAATTCGTGTATATATTTCACAGAAACGTGAAATCAAAGTAGGTGATAAAGTCGCTGGAAGACATGGGAATAAAGGTATCATTTCTAAAATTTTGCCTAGACAAGATATGCCCTATTTGCAAGATGGAACAACTGTTGATATGGTCTTCAACCCATTAGGAGTACCCTCACGAATGAATGTGGGACAGATATTTGAATGCTCACTCGGGTTAGCTGGGGATCTTCTAAAGAGACATTATAGAATAGCACCTTTTGATGAGAGATATGAGCAAGATTCGTCGAGAAAACTAGTGTTTCCTGAATTATATGAAGCCAGTAAACAAACAAAAAATCCATGGGTATTTGAACCCGAGTATCCGGGAAAAAGCAGAATATTTGATGGAAGAACAGGAGATCCTTTTGAACAGCCTGTTCTAATAGGAAAGTCCTATATCCTGAAATTAATTCATCAAGTTGATGATAAAATCCATGGGCGTTCCAGTGGACATTACACACTTGTTACACAACAACCCCTTAGAGGAAGGGCCAAGCAAGGAGGACAACGAGTAGGAGAAATGGAAGTTTGGGCTCTAGAGGGATTTGGTGTTGCTCATATTTTACAAGAGATGCTTACTTATAAATCTGATCATATTAGAACTCGTCAAGAAGTACTTGGTGCTACGATCATTGGAGGAACACTACCTAACCCAGAGGATGCTCCAGAATCTTTTCGATTGCTCGTTCGAGAACTACGGTCTTTGGCTCTGGAACTGAATCATTTCCTTGTATCTGAGAAGAATTTCCAGATCAATAGGAAGGAAGCTTGATCTGAATGAATCAGAATTTCTATTCTATGATCGATCGGTATAAACATCAACAACTTCGAATTGGACCAGTTTCTCCTCAACAAATAAAGGCTTGGGCCAACAAAATCCTACCTAATGGAGAGATAGTTGGAGAGGTGACAAAACCCTATACTTTTCATTACAAAACCAATAAACCGGAAAGAGATGGATTGTTTTGTGAAAGAATCTCTGGACCTATAAAAAGTGGAATTTGTGCTTGTGGAAATTATAGAGTAATCAGGGCTGAAAAAGAAGACCCGAAATTTTGTGAACAATGTGGGGTGGAATTTGTGGATTCTCGGATACGAAGATATCAAATGGGATACATCAAACTCGCATGTCCAGTGACTCATGTGTGGTATTTGAAACGTCTTCCTAGTTATATTGCGAATCTTTTAGATAAACCTCTTAAGGAATTAGAAGGCCTAGTATACTGCGATGTGTGATTTGATCGAAATTTTCATTTTACAGATTCATAATAAGAAACTGTCATCCCATTCAATCTGATTGGGATGCCCCCGATTCTGACATGTGTCTTTGGAGGAGTAACATGAAGCTCAGAATTATGGGCGTATTCAATACTTCCAAATGGAAGGGGTATTGATCCATGGCCGATTCCGTAAGAGATAAATAGGAATTGCTCGTTATACCTCGTGAAAAAAAAAGACCAATTCTACGAATTGGCTATTCCGTTTCTTTTAGAGAGAAGTTCTGTTCAAGCAAACAAATATGGCATGGTGACAGGAGTCTATCTATCGCATATATGCTTCAAGGGGCATTACGGCATAACCATCGAGGTGAGTGGGGGCCTAAAAGATCGAATGGAACGATATATAGACAAGTAAATCCCTTATGAATCCCAAAATATTCCTTTAAGAGGATTCATTATTTGAGGGGAAGTAGACTACTCAATAATTTCACATTTCCATTTGAAAGTAATTCAGAAAGTTGTTAAAGTCAAAAAAGAATGAATCAATGAAAGATTGGTCCTTACTGGGAACTTGAGTAAGGAGTAGCTTTTTGTAGGGTTTTTTTGAACAAAGTTTAAAAATAAGAACCCCTTTCTTTATTTGGTATAACTACTTTAGCCGGATGAGAGGAAACCTTCACGTCCGATTTTTTAGGGGGGAATCCCATTCGATGGGAACCTATCTCGATTTTTCTTTTGCTAGGCCCGTAGTAAAAAAACCTACTTTCTTACGATTACGAGGTTCATTCGAATATGAAATCCAATCCCGGAAATACAGTATCCCGCTTTTTTTTACTACCCCAGGTTTTGAGACATTTCGAAATCGAGAAATCTCTACAGGAGCAAGTGCTATCAGAGAACAATTAGCCGATTCTGATTTGCGAAGTATTATAGATAATTCATTGG